GAATATTAAAAATACTTAAAAACGTATATCTGATATTGGTTTAGTAAACAAGCAATAATTTTAACAAAAAAAGTTAGATTATAGTGAATAAAAAAATTCTTTCTAAAATTTTTTTAGTAAAAAATCTTTGTTTTTCATATTTTAGTTTGCATTAAACTTAATGAATTAGTACCATGTAAAAATTTTTGCAAAAGTTGACTTTTTATGAAATCACTAAATTTGTCTATGGAGATAAATTTTAATTGTTATTAAGCCTAAAGGATTAGTACAAAATAGCTTGGAAGCAGGAAATTTTGGCGCTGAATTTTAAGATGATAAATTTGGAGTTTGTCTGAAATGTTATGTTAAGTAAATTGGAAGAAATGATTTTTTGCATTTTTATGTAATTTAGTGAAAATTTGGAAAAAAAAGTTTGAGGGTCAAATTAAATTCACGAAAAATCAATCAAAATGATTAATCAAAAAATTTTAGAAAGAATTTTTTTATTCACTACAAGATAAAGGGTTTTTTTTTTTTTTTTTTTTTTTTTTTGTTTTTTTTAGAAAAAAGAAACATATTATGATATATTTATTATATAAAATAAAAAGGTTATTAATCTATGTAAGCCACAATAATATTTAGGTACTATTGGATACATATCCTTATATATCTATTTTGATTTATGCTCAACAATTAAGATAAATCATTGGATACATAAATTAAACACGAAGTGTTTCAAAATTGAGGGAGAACACTAAGGGCCTTGCTGCGGACAGAGCTAAAATCCGAGAGAGATAGAACAATACATGATCATAAAAGTTAGTGCTCAATATTTTTTCTTTAATTATATTTGAGTGTATATTAAATATCTTAAGTAATATAATAATTTTATTTTTATTTAAATTTTTTTATTTAATAGGAATCTTATTATTATAAAATCTCTTTGTTCATTTTTTTTTAATAACATTTATTATTTACATATTTGATTATAGTGATAGCTTTATATTAAATAAATTATTTAATATCCTTAAAATAAATATCCTACAATAAATATGTAAAATTAGATAAACTAAAATTATAAAACACTTAATTTTAAATTTTAATTCTTTATTAAATGTTAAGTTTAGTTTATTTATATATATAAGTTTAGGCTAAAAATATGCTTATAAATTAAGCATATAATTTGTATATTAATATAAAAAATTAATTTAAATAAATAACTTTATAATTAGGTATAACATTAATTTCTGGTAAATGAATGTGCCAGCAACAGCGGTTAAACATTAAGAAAAATTTAATAATATCGATTAGAATACGGTTTAGTTGGTTAATAAAAATTAAATATTAATGGTAAAATAGAAATATTTATATTTAAATTAAAATTAAATAATCAAAATTTTAATAAATTATCTAATTAAACTAGGATTAGATACCCTATTATATATAATTAATAATAAAATTAATCAAGGTAGTATTAGTTATATTCTTAAAATCTAAAGAATTTGACGGTATTTTAATAAAATCAGAGGAACTTGTCATTTAATTCGATAATCCACGATAGAATATACCTTGTTTTAACTTATATACCTCCGTTTTAATGAAAATTTTATAAGGAAATTTTTATAAAATAATTTGATATAATAATTCAGGTCAAGGTGTAGTGAATAATAAGGAATAAGATGAGTTACAATAAAAATAAAATTGTGAATTTAATTATGAAATTTAGTTAATGAAAATGGATTTGAAGGTAAGATAATTAAATTATATTATCTGATTAAAATACTAAAATATGTACAAATTGCCCGTCACTTTCATTAAGAGTGAAATAAGTCGTAACAAAGTAAATGTACTGGAAAGTGTATTTAGAATAATAAATTTTAGTTTAAATTAAAATGATTCATTTACATTGAATGGATAATATAATAAAGTATTAAATTTTATAATAAAAAATTAATTGAAAATAATAAGAAAGATAAAATTATTCTATTATAAATAAATTTATTTAGATTGAATTTAAGTATTTATTAAAGAAAAAATAAGATAGATTATAGGGAATAGTACTGTAAAGGAAAATTGAAAATTTTAAATATTGAATTAAGAGTAAGTAAAATTAATTTTTTGTACCTTTTGTATCAGGGTTGATTAAAATTAAGTAGTAAATAATATATTTTCGAAGAATGAAGATCTAACTTTATACCCTATTTAATGTGATATTATTATTAGAAATATAAAGTTAGATATGATATGTTAGTCAATTTATTTTATATCTAATTCTTAAAGAAAAAAATTTAATTTTGATATTATGGATTTAATGTAAAATTTTTTATGTTTTATTAAAATTGTAATATAAAGAATTTATGGGATAAGCTATAAATTTAATTTAAAAATTAACTAAGGGAATTTTGTTAGTTATAGATTTTAAAATTGTCATTAATTAAAAGTTTATAATAATTTATAATATAAATGAATTTTTAAGATTTAATAGAGTTTTAATTTTTTATTTAAGTAATCTATTTAATAAAATTATAGGGACGATAATGATTAAATTAGTAAAGTTAAATTTTTAAGTTTTTAGAATAAGCAATTTACTTTAAGTAATTAGGCAAATTTGATGTCCGCCTGTTTAATAAAAACATGTCTTTTTGATAAAAATTAAAAGTCTAATCTGCCCATTGATAAATTTAAAAGGCTGCAGTAAATTAACTGCACAAAGGTAGCATAATCAATAGTTTTTTAATTGAAAGCTTGTATGAAGGATTGAACGAGATATCAACTTTCTAAAAGTAATTGGAGGTTGAATTTAATTTTTAGATTAAAAAGTCTAAATTAAATTAAAAGACGATAAGACCCTATAGAATTTAATAATTATGTTTATTTAATAATGTGATATAGTTTAGATAAATTAATCTAATTATTTTATTGGGGAGATATTAAGATTAAAATAACTCTTAATTTTTTTAATCAATAATTTTTGATTGAAGTGTGATCCTGTCTTACAGAATAAAGAACAAATTACCTTAGGGATAACAGCGTAATTCTTTTTGAAAGTTCATATTAATAAAAGAGTTTGCGACCTCGATGTTGAATTAAGATGAATTTATGGTGTAGAAGCTTTAAAATTTAGACTGTTCGTCTATTAAAATCTTACATGATTTGAGTTTAGATCGGTGTGAGCCAGATCGGATTCTATCTTTAATTAAAATAAGATTTTATTGTACGAAAGGACCTAAAATCATACATAATGTATATATAAATTGAATAATATTAATTATAATTATTACTTTGGCAGATTAGTGTAATAAATTTAGAATTTATATAAGTAATTAAGTAATTACAAGTAATAATTAGATATAATTTAATTTTAATCTTAAGAATAATAGTAACATATGTTGAAGTTGTATTGGGGGTAATAATTTCCTTAGCTTTCTTTACATTATTGGAACGAAGGGTATTAGGACTTATCCAAGCTCGTAAGGGGCCAAATAAAGTGGGGATGGTAGGAATTATTCAGCCAATAAGAGACGCTATTAAGTTATTTAGAAGGGAAAATTTTAATATTTTACAATCAAATTATTATTTATATTTGATGTCTCCAGTAATAAGATTAATTGTTATGTTAATTATTTGAATTTCAATACCTTTAAAATTTAATATGATAAACATAAGTTTAGGGGTACTATTTTTTTTATGTATTTCTAGAATTAGAGTTTATTTTTTAATAATAATGGGATGATCTTCAAACTCGGTTTATTCATTATTAGGGTCTTTACGATCAATTTCTCAAACAATTTCTTATGAAGTAGGAATATTTATAATAATTTTAATGATTATTATAATTACAGAGAGATATAGATTTTTTGATATATATATTTATCAGAAAAACATTTGGTTTGTTTTTATTTTTTATCCATTATTTATTATACTTACAATTACTATGCTTGCGGAATTAAATCGAACACCATTTGATTTTTCTGAAGGGGAGTCAGAATTAGTTTCAGGATTTAATGTAGAATATATAAGAGGTTCGTTTGCTATAATTTTTATAAGTGAATATGGGATGATTCTTTTTATGAGATTTGTATTGGGGATAGTTTTTTTTGGAGCAGATTTTTTTTTTTTTTTTTTTTATATTAAGGTTGTTATTTTAGGGTATATATTTATTTGGGTTCGTGGCACATTTTCACGATTCCGGTATGACAAATTGATATGTTTAGCTTGAATATGATTTTTGCCATTGGTTATATTCATGATTTCAATTGGGTTAGGAATTTTAATTTGATTATAGAAAGCTAATAATTTACTAATGAGCAAACTGAATACAAAGTTAATAAATAAATTATTATTTATTTTATATTTTCAAGATATAAGTTTATATTTAACTAATTAACTTAAAAAGAAGAAAATTGATATTTCTATAGTTAGAGTATGAGTCTAATAGCTTAATTAGCTTATCTTTTTTAAATTAATATAATAGTTTATCTCAATATTTTAATGGTAGTTCTAATATTAGAAAGTATGCGAAATATAAAAGTGTGAGTACTTGCCCAATTCCAATAAAGGGATTTTCTACGGGTTTACCACCAATTCATGTAAGTAGAATAATTATAGATAAGAATGATCAGAATATAATTTGATTAGGTCCGTATCATGCTATAGATTTTATGTTAACTTTCTTTAATGGTAGAATTAATAGAATTATGATTGATGAAATTAAGGCTACTACTCCTCCAAGCTTATTAGGAATTGAACGAAGAATAGCATAGGCAAATAGGAAGTATCATTCTGGTTTAATATGAGTGGGGGTATTGAGGGAATTGGCTGGAATGAAGTTGTCAGGATCGGAAAGTAAGTAAGGGGCTTCTAAGACAATTATTATTAAAATTAATATAATTAAAATAAATCCTATAATGTCTTTGATAGAGAAATAGATGTTAAATGGGATTTTATAAATATTTCTATTGGTTCCTATGGGGTTATTAGATCCAGTAGTGTGAAGGAATATTAAGTGAGATGTTACAAGAATAATAAGAATAAAAGGTAGAATAAAGTGGAAAGAATAGAATCGATTTAGTGTTGCATTATTAATAGAAAATCCACCTCATAATCATTCTACAATTATAGTTCCGATAAATGGAATGGCAGATAGAAGATTGGTAATTACGGTAGCTCCTCAAAATGATATTTGACCTCAAGGTAGAACATACCCAAGGAAGGCTGTAGCTATAGATAAAAGAACAATTAAAACTCCTATAATTCATACATTTAATAGATTATAAGATATATAATATATTCCTCGGCCAATATGAATATACATGGAGATAAAGAATATTGATGCACCATTTATGTGAATTAAGCGAATTAATCATCCATATTTTACTTCAGTTATAATAAGAATTACGCTATCAAATGCTATATCTGTATGTGGAGTGTAGTGTATAGTAAGGAAAACTCCAGATATAAGTTGAATTATTAGACATAATCCCAGAATGGATCCTATGTTTCATCAAATTGAGATATTTGAAGGGGTAGGTAATTTAATTAGGGAATTACTAAAAATTTTAAGAATTGGGTTGTTTTTTATAATGGATTTATTCATAATTTTTTTTTATTTGACGTAATGGTTTGTTAAAATGAATACATATTTTTACTACAATAATTATTGTTAGAAATAGATAGGCAATTGAAATTAGTGTTGAGGGTCTTATTGAATAATAAATAATGTGGAATAAGTCATCTGAGCTTGGGGAATTATTAGATATGGGTATATTATTTCTAAAAGCAATTTCTGATATTGTATTAATGTTAGAATTTAAGTTAATTGATGATAGAATTAAAATAATTAATGATATAGTGATTAATAATTTTAATGTGGACTTAATTGAGATTAAATTTAAAGATAGAATTGATCTTTTAGGGCTTATTCTAAGGAAATATAAGAAAATAATTAGTAATCCACCAATTATTATTAAGAATGTAATGTAACTTAAAATTGAAGATTTGGTTAATTTGGCTGTTATGATGATGATATTAATTGTGAATAATATGAGGATTCCTCCTAGGTAAATTGGGTTACTTGATTTATTAATAAAAGTTATGATAATTAGACTAAAAATGGGGAAAGTTATTGGGTTAGATAAAATTTCTATATCAAAAAATAGTTTAAAAAATATTAACTTTGGAAGTTAAAGATATAAGAAATTATTTTTTTGATGATTCTAAAATTGGTTATTAATTTTAATTTACAAGATTAATGTTTTTTTTAAACTATAGAATCATAATAATTAATGATAATTTATTTATATATATTTAATTTTATGTTATTTTTTATTTCTTTGTATTATTTTTGTTTAATATTAAAAAATTTATTGTTAATGCTTGTAATAATAGAGTTTGTTATATTGAGATTATATATGAATTTGTTTATAATTTATTTAATGTATGGAGTTGAATTGATTTATCTTTTTTTGTATTATTTTAGTTTTATTGTATGTGAATCAGTTGTTGGTTTAACTCTTCTTGTAATTATTATTCGAATATATGGGAATGATTATGTGTTGAGAAGTGTTTCTGTAAAATGATAAAATTTGTTTTATTTATAATTGGATTAATATTTTTAGTTTATTTTGTTAGATTAAATTATAATTATATATTTATTCAGAATATGATTTTTTTATTAATTTTGATTTTTATTATAAGATTTAATATGAGTGATTTATTTTATTTGGGTTTATTTAATGGATTAATAGGAATGGATGAAGTTTCATATGGTCTTATTATATTAACTATATATATTGTGGCTTTAATAATTTTGGCTAGATCAATATTGTTTTTAACTAATTATTATTCTAATTTTTTTTTATTAATATTAATTTTATTAATATTATTTTTAACGATAACTTTTTTTTCTATAAGTTATATTTATTTTTACTTTTTTTTTGAGTGTAGATTAATTCCAACATTAATTTTAATTTTAGGATGGGGAAACCAATTGGAACGAACTCAGGCAGGATATTACATAATTATATACACTTTATTTTCTTCTTTACCATTATTACTAGGTTTATTAAATTATAATAGAATATATGGCTGTATGATAATAGATATAATAGGGGGGATTAGAGCAGATATTACAGGTTTATTTAATTATTTAATTTTTATGATAGCGTTTTTTGTGAAGTTACCTTTATATATAGTTCATTTATGGTTACCCAAAGCTCATGTAGAGGCTCCAATTTCAGGATCAATAATTTTAGCAGGAGTGATGTTAAAGTTAGGTGGGTATGGAATGTTTCGAATTGTGAATAGTTTGACTTTATTAATGATTGAATATAATTGATTTTTTTCTTTATTTTCTTTAATGGGTTCATTGATTGTAAGATTAATATGTCTTCGGCAGGTTGATTTAAAGGTTTTAGTGGCTTATTCTTCAGTAGTTCATATAGGGATTATAATTGGTGGTTTATTAAGAATGAGTATAACTGGGATAAAGGGAGGATATTTAATAATGATTAGACATGGATTATGTTCATCAGGAATATTTTGTTTGGTTAATATTATATATGAGCGAAGAATAAGACGAAGCTTTTTTATTAATAGGGGAATAATTAATTTATTTCCTAGAATAAGATTATGGTGATTTTTGATTTGTAGATCTAATATATCTGCCCCTCCTTCATTGAATTTATTAAGTGAGTTAATGATAATAATGGGTTTAATTAACTTGAGAGTAATATTTGTATATTTATTAGGTTTTTTATTATTATTGGGAGTGATTTATTCTTTAATGTTATATTCACTAACTCAGCATGGTCAGGCATATTCAATAAGTTTTGTATATTCGGGATTTTATTCAAGAGAGTTTTTTTTAATTATTATACATTGATTACCCTTAAATTTAATTATTTTGAAGGTTGATTTATTTGTTTAGCTACTTTATTATATTTATGAAGTTTATTATAAAATATTGATTTGTGGAGTCAAAGATGCAATTATAAATTGCCATGAATATTGTGATGAGTTAATTTAATTGTATTATATATGTTTTTTTTATGAATAATATTTTTTTGTATAGGGATTTATTTTTATATAAATAGCAAGGTTATTTTTTTGGAGTGATTATTTTTGGATCTTGGAATTGATTTAGATTTCTTGGTCTATTTGGATTGAATAACATTTATTTTTTTGAGAGTTATTATGCTTATTGGTTCAATGGTAATTATATATAGATGTGAATATATAGCTGATGATATTAATATTAGACGGTTTATTTTATTGATTTTGATATTTATTATGGTTATAGTTTTTATAATTATTAGTCCTAGTACAGTATCAATTTTATTAGGATGAGATGGTTTAGGATTAGTGTCTTATTGTTTAGTAATTTACTATCAAAATAGAAATTCATTTAATTCTGGTATATTAACATTTATTTCTAATCGGGTGGGTGATGTGATGATTTTACTATCTATTCTTTTTTTAGTGAATATAAATAGATTAACTTTTAATTTATTTAATATAATTGATTATATGTCGTCTTATTTAATAGTATTAATTTTTGTTGCTGGAATTACAAAAAGAGCTCAAATTCCTTTTTCTTCATGGCTCCCAGCTGCAATGGCGGCTCCTACACCTGTATCTTCTTTAGTTCATTCATCAACTTTAGTAACTGCCGGGGTTTATTTATTAATTCGATATAATTTAATTTATATAAGAGATTATAGGAGTTTTTATTTGTATTTATGTATATTAACTATATTATTTGCGAGATTATTTTGTAATTATGAGTATGATTTAAAGAAAATTATTGCTTTATCTACTTTAAGACAATTAGGTTTAATGATAAGATTTTTGTTTATTGGAGAAAGATTAATTACTTTTTTTCATTTAGTTATGCATGCTATATTTAAGGCTTTATTATTTATGTGTGCGGGTTATATTATTCATAAGTTAAAATATCAGGATATTCGAATAATAGGATGTTTAGGGAAAGTCTCACCTTATGTAATGGGTTGTTATATAATTTCAAATTTTTCTTTATGTGGGTTGACTTTTTTATCAGGATTTTTTTCTAAAGATTTAATTTTACAGTATTTATTAATGGAAAATTTAAATATTACTGTTGTATTGATTTTTTTTTTTTCAAGAGGTTTAACTGTCTCTTATACAATACGAATATTATATTACTGTATAAATGATAATAATAGGAGAGATTTATTACCTTTATCTAAGGATGTTTTGGGACCTATGGCTTATTCAATATTGATTTTAGCTTTATGCAGAGTAATAATAGGGAAGTATTATTATACACTAATAATATTTGGTGTATATATTTATATTAGATCAACTATAATAATAATCATCTATCCTATAATGATTGTTGGAGGTTTAATGGGGTATTATTTATTTAGATATGGGTATTGTGGTGGATTATACTGTCTTTCGAGATTTTTAGGTTCTATATTTTATATAACTAATATTTCAGTTATATTTAATGGTTTAATTTATTATTTAGGGGGGTTTTTTAGCTTTAAAGTAGATAAGGGATATATAGAAATTTATGGTTCTTATGGTATTATAAGTTTTATTAATATGATAAATAAATATGATTATTATATATCTAATACAATTATATCTTATTTTTTTTATTTTATTTATTTTATAGTGATTTTCATATTTTTTTAGATTTAAATAGCTTAAATTAAGAGTATAATATTGAAGATATTATGGTGATTTTAAAATCTTTAAATATTTATAAATTATTAATGAATATAATTATTTTTTCATTGAAAATGAAATGTTTTAATAAACTATATAAATAGAAATAAAAATGGTTTTAATCATTTATTATAAAGTTAGCGGCTTTAATTCAGACTTATTTCTTTAATTGGAATGTTTTACATTCAATAGAGTTATTAACAATAACTTACCTCTAATTTGGTTTCAATTAAATAAGGTAAAATTGATTACTTAATTTAGGTCGAAACTAAATGCATTGAATAGTTATGCTACTTATATAAGATAAATTGAATTTCAATAATTTTTAAATGCAACTTAAATGTTATAATTTAATTAACTATTATCCTTTACTTAATTCATTTAAGAGATCCTTCTTTTCATTCAGTTAATAACCCTCATATGAGAATAATAATAATGATAGTAATAATGTTGATTATTTTTGAAGAGGGATTTGATAAGTTTAATGATGGAATAATTGGAATAAGAATTGAAATTTCAATGTCAAAAATAAGAAATATTACTCTAATTAGATAGAATTTTGTTGAAAATGGAATTCGAGATGAATTTAGGGGGTCAAATCCACATTCAAATGGGGATATTTTTTCTCGATTAGATGCTATTTTCTTGTACAGAATGAAGTTGAGATATAGTATAGCTCTGCTAATAATTGAACAAATAATAAAAATTTCTAATAGAATTATCATTATTTATATTAATATAGTTTATTAATCTTTTTAATTGGAAGTTAAATGTACTTAAAATACTATATAAATTAATTTAATATCTTCATCAATAAATTAATACATAAAGAAATAATCATACTACATCAACAAAATGTCAGTATCAAGCTGCTGCTTCAAATCCGAAGTGATGAATTGAAGAGAAATGATTTAATAATAGACGAATTCAACATACTATAAGTATTATTGATCCAATCAATACATGAATTCCATGAAAACCGGTTATTACAAAAAAAGATGAACCAAAAACTGAGTCGGCGATAGTGAATGAAGAAGTTCAGTATTCTATATATTGAATGAAGGAAAAATAAATTCCGAGAAGAATTGTGATTAACAGACTAACTACTGATTCATACTTTAATCTATTTAATATTCTATGATGAGATCATGTTACTGAAATACCTGAACTAATTAGAATTGAAGTATTAAGTAATGGAACGGAATAGGGATTGAAAGTTAGAATATTATTAGGTGGTCATAGACACCCAATTTCTATACTTGGAGCTAAGGCTATATGAAGAAGTATTCAGAAGAAAGAAATAAAAAATATAATTTCAGAGATAATAAATAGAATTATACCTACTTTTAGACCTTTATGAACTCAAGTTGAATGGAATCCTTGAAATGATCTCTCTCGGATTACGTCTCGTCATCACTGAAAAATTGAAATTATTAGTGATGTTAATCTAATTATAAAAGGTGATCAATTATTTATTGTGAATAGTCATGAAGCTCTAATAGCTAAATTTATAATGTTGATTGAAACTATGATGGGTCATGGTCTGAATGAAACTAAATGGAATGGGTGTATTATATTATTTGAAATGAAAAAATTTTTCATTAATTTATAGATTCTTTACAATATAGAGTTGATAGAATAGAAAATACGTATGATTGAATAATAGCAACACTGATTTCAAGAATAAATATTAAATTTTGAACAATTAAGATAATGGGGATTAGGGTAGATCTAGAACTTATAGTAGATCTAATTAGACTAATTAGTAGATGACCAGCAATTATGTTGGCTCTAAGACGAACAGAAAGTGTAATGGGACGAATAATATTTCTAATTGTTTCAATAATTACTATAAATGGTATAAGTAATGCGGGAGTTCCTAAAGGAACAAGATGAATGAATATATGATAATAATTGTTAATTCATCCGAATAATATAAATGAGAGTCAGAGAGGAAGAGCTAGTGATATTGATATAACAAGATGACTAGATCTAGTAAAAATATATGGAAATAATCCTATAATATTATTAATTATAATTATTAGGAATAGTGAAATGAAAATTAAGGATCTAGATTTAATAGATTTAATAGTCTTAAATTCATTGATTATGAATGTTGTAATAATATTTAATAAGTTAGAATAGCGAGAAGGGATAAATCAGAAAGATAAGGGTAATATAATAAATGTAATAAGAGAACTAAATCAATTTAAAGATAAAAGAGATGATGTTGCTGGGTCAAAAATTGAAAATAGGCTAGTTATCAATTTCACTTAAAATTAATGTTTTTTTTTGTATTGTTGTTTTTCTTTGATGATGATTTTGATAGATTAAAGTATAAATAATAAATAAATAAATAAAAGATGGATAAGAAGTAAATTATGTTAATTGATCAAATAATTGGAGATATTTGTGGAATAAAAGAATATTATATTTAGTAATAATTTAAAATTGACAATTTTATGTTATATTTAACTAATTCTTAGATTTATCATTAGAAGTACATATGTACTATAGTTGATTTAAGAGATCAATACTTAAACTTCAGTCATCTAATGATTGTTTAGGATTTGAGTATAAAGTTAATTCATTTGATGAATTTGCAGTATTTTACTGCTTCAACTACGATAGGTATGAATCTATGATTGGCTCCACAGATTTCTGAACATTGACCAAAGTATAAACCTGGTCGAAGAATTATGAGGCTTGCTTCATTGATTCGTCCAGGAGTAGCATCAACTTTTAGACCAAATGAAGGGATTGTTCATGAATGAATTACATCATTTGAAGTAACAAGAATACGTAAAAATGATTTATAGGGTAGGATTAAACGGGAATCTACATCAATTAATCGAAAGGAATTTTTAATAGAAGATGACTCAGGTTCTATAAATGACTCAATTTCAATAGATTTATTTGAAATATCATTATATTCATATTTTCAATATCATTGATTACCAATAATTTTGATTCTGAATTGAGGGTCTCATATTTCATCTATTATATATAAGATTATTAGGGATGGAATAGCTATAAGGGAGAGAGTTAATATAGGTAAGATAGTTCATACGATTTCGATGTTTTGATTTTGAAGGAGAAATCGATTTTTAAGTTTATTTGAAGTTAAAGAAAAAATAATATAAATAATCAGTGATAAAATAATAATTACAATGATAGAGATATTATCATGGAAAATATTCAAGAATTCTATAGATGGAGTTCTGGGATCTAATATATTTATTGATATTCATGTGCAGATTTCTAATAAAAGAATCAAATTCTTTATTTAAGGGTCTTAAATCCTTTACACTTATCTGTCATATTAGAATTTTTTCAGGATTGCAGGAATTTCTAAGAATGAGTGTTCATTAGGTGGGAATAGTTGGAGCCATTCTAAGGATGAATTAATAATTTTAGAGAATAGGATTATTCGTTGAGATGCAAGGGATTCTCATAAGGCTGAGATGAGTAATATTACTCTAACAAATGAAATTATTGACCCAATCGATGAAATCACATTTCATATTAAAAAACAGTCAGGGTAGTCAGAGTATCGTCGAGGCATTCCTGTTAATCCTAGAAAGTGTTGAGGAAAGAAGGTAAGATTTACACCAATAAATATTGTGATAAATTGAATTTTTATTCATTTTTGATTTAGGGTTAAACCTGAAAATAGGGGAAATCAGAAGGTAAACCCTCCGATAATGGCATATACAGCTCCTATAGAGAGAACATAGTGGAAGTGAGCCACTACATAGTAAGTGTCATGTAGAATAACATCAATGGATGAATTAGATAATATTACACCCGTGAGTCCACCTACAGTAAAGAGAAAAACAAATCCTAGTGATCATATATTATTAAGGTTTAATTCTAACTTTATTCCATTTATAGTAGCTAGTCATCTAAATACTTTAATTCCTGTAGGAACAGCAATAATTATTGTAGCTGAGGTAAAGTAAGCTCGTGTATCTACATCTATACCTACAGTAAATATATGATGAGCTCATACAACAAATCCTAAAAATCCAATAGCTAATATGGCGTAGATTATTCCTAGAGTTCCAAAAGTTTCTTTTTTACCACCTTCTTTAGTGATTATGTGTGAAATCATACCGAATCCTGGAAGAATTAGAATATAAACTTCTGGATGACCAAAAAATCAAAATAGATGTTGATATAAAATTGGATCTCCACCACCAGCTGGGTCAAAAAAAGATGTATTAAAGTTACGATCAGTAAGAAGTATTGTAATAGCACCAGCAAGGACAGGAAGAGATAAGAGTAGAAGAACGGCAGTAATATTTGTGGATCAGGATAATAAAGAAATCTTATCTATTCTGAGATTTTTATTTCGTATATTAATGATTGTAGAGATGAAATTAATAGCTCCCATGATAGAGGATATACCAGCAATATGGAGGGAAAAAATTGATAAATCGACAGCTAGACCTACATGCCCTGAAGAAGAAAGAGGAGGATAAACTGTTCATCCTGTACCTACACCTTTGCTAGTAAATATACTTGATGATAAAATAATTAAGGCAGGAGGAAGGAGTCAGAATCTTATATTATTTATACGAGGAAACGCTATGTCTGGGGCTCCTAGTATAAGTGGAATTAATCAGTTTCCAAATCCACCAATAAGAATGGGCATAACTATAAAAAAGATTATAACGAATGCGTGAGAGGTTACGATAGAGTTATAAATTTGATCATTTCCGATTAATGGACCAGGTGTTCCTAGTTCTATACGAATAATTATTCTTAGAGATGATCCAACTATACCTGCTCATATTCCAAAAATAAAATATAGAACTCCAATATCTTTATGATTAGTTGAGAATAATCATTTATTCATAAATTTTAAAGTTAATGTGTCTGATTAAAGTTATAAATTGTAAATTTATATAAAAGAAATGGTTTCTTCATTAATAAGTTAGTTTTATAGTTTAATAAAAATTTTAAATTGCAAGTTTAAAGATACTGGTGAATTGGTTAAGACTTAAAAATTAGAGTAATTTATTTTTATATTTGAAATATAATAGTTTTAATAACTTAAAGTCTTAATATAAATGAATATAGGAAATTAGGGGAATTAAAATAAAGTTTAATAGTATGATTGGAATAATACTTATTAAGTTTATTGAAGGGGATGGGGAAATAACATTTAAATATGGAGAGATTTTAGAGTTGGAATGAAAGAAAATGATTATTGAATAAATAATTCGCATGTAAAAGAATAAATTTAATAGAGATGAAAGACAAAGAATAATAATTAGAAGTTTATAATTGTGATTGATTAGGACTATAATTGTGGTGAGTTTAGGCATAAATCCTATTAGAGGAGGTATGCCTCCTAGTGAGAGAATTATTATGGAAAATAGAAGATTAAATGTGAAACTTTTATTAACCAAAAATGAGCTAGTTTGATTAATCATAGATAAATTCATGTTTAAAAATGAATTTATTACTCTGATTGTTAATGAAAAATAAATTATAGTATAAAAGTATATGTTGGTTTCATTGAGGAGTATGTTTGTTAAAATTCAACTAAAGTGACTAATTGATGAAAATGCTATTAGTTTCTTCAAGGAGGTTTGATTTATACCTATAATACTTCTAGCTAGAGAAGAAAGGATAATGATAAAAATAATAAGTTCAAAGATATTGAAATAAGAAATAAGAATAAGTGGGGAAATTTTTTGTCATGTTGAAAGAATTATACAATGGGATCATTTTAATTTACCTATAATTAAAGGGTACCAGAAATGGAATGGAACTATACCTAATTTAATTAATAAAGAGAAATTTAATAGTATAACAAAGAAGTTTAATTTATTAACTAGAAGAATTGTTGAAGAAAATAGAAATAGGGAAGATCTAAAAGATTGGACAATAAAGTACTTGATGTTAGTTTCTGTGTTTCTTGGAAAGTCAGAAATTAGTCTAATAAAACAAATTAAATTAATTTCTAGGCCCAATCAAGCAAGAAACCATGATTCAACAGAAATAGAAAGGAGAGTTCTAAAGATTAAAATAGGGAAAATTACTGTTGTATTAAATCAGGACAAGTTGAATTTGTAATAAAATTTATTAATTAATAAAGATATAATTTATATATATGATTTATTTTATCGAAATAATCCTTTTGTCAGGCACTTTATAAATAAATGAGTTATTATATATTTAAGTGTAATCATGCACATAGAATTTTGGTATCTAAGGGAACAAATTATTGTTGTTAAATATAA